ATGGTTATGGACCCGAATCCATTAGTATGGAACATTTTATTTTCCAAGTGAAATCCCCTAGTATATGAAAGAGTGAAAAAGTGCTTTCGTTGTTGTGGAATAAGAAGCCTTCGTATCTTAATGCATGTATTTAATTTATTTGGAGCTATTAGACCGGGATCCACTTTTCGGGGAATATGAGTCGAAGCAATAACAAGATTATTTCTAGTGGAACATCTTTCACAATCCCTGGAGAGAGAGTTCACTAATAGACCGAGGAATAAGTAATTCGACTCATTCATATTCAGATCATGAATGTTTGGAATCCATATTATGCAAGGAGACATTTTTTTTGCTAATTCGAATTGAACGTTGATATAAAATCGGCCCATATCCAAATACACATCCGGATTCAGATCCGCGTCCTCCGCATCAAGATCAAGCGGCCGCTTCGAATCAAGAAGGTCGTCGATATCGTCACTATCGTCAAGAGCATAAAAATCATCAATATGATCACTCTCATCACTATCATCAAACAACTCATCGAGCTCGTCCTCCTCATCGTCAATATTATCAATAACAAAAAAGCACCTTTCCTGGTTTTCCATGGACTCGTTCAGAAATATTGTAATGAAAGGAAAATAGGAGTTTGTCGCTAGGTATTTGACCAAATAGGATCGTCCACTTCCTATAGAACCTATCACTAAAATACCCCTAGAGAGGGATAGGGGTAAACGGAGCGAAAAGGGTTTTTCATGAGATGGCAAACAAAAACTATTAGCTCCACAGGAGGTTTGTGAATAATTGATTGTCTGATAATGAGCAAGGAATATCCGTCGTTCTGCTAAACAGGATGTATTGAACTCATAATTCATTAGATACTTATTATGAATGTCAACTAAGTATCGTAAGTAAATTGCTCCCGGTTGTTCAATCATTTGATAACCATAGTCATTCTTTGATAAATGATCACTATGAGTCAGACTCAATAGAATTTGATCAATACGTTTTTCTGTCGTTAAGGAGGTTAACTGAATCTTGAAGATTCTTTCTTTATCAGGAACGAAATCGCTGGCCAAGATCCAGGCTGTTATGTTATGCTTATGATCCTTTTTTCTTTTTCTTATCAATGAATAGATCTCTTTACTTGTATGACTTAGATGTCTCGTATTTCTCGAAAAAGCGATTCGATTGATGGGATTTGGTATCATACTTATCAAATCGATGATATCGTTGAGGACGAGATTGATATGAAAATATTTATTCTTAGAACGTAAAGCGAAACCAAATAGAAACTCTACTAATCGTCCCACAGCAACTAGAAAGATATTCTTTAACCGGGAAGAATTCGGTTTAGGTGGAGGATACCTATCCAGAAGTTTTTCCAACTCAATCATGTATGATGGAATCATAAAAAATTTGATCCTTTCGAACTCTGTCTGTAACTCACTAGAGTCTCGAGAAACAAAGAGAAGATGTGTACAAACGAGATATCCAGCAACAAGAAGAAAGAAAAGGATTGAATAGAGTAACTCCCGAACATTTGGCGATCTCAGATGTGTCGATATCGATGGTGACTCATTATTTCGATGAATCGTTTCTTCGAACAGAAGAAGATTATGTAAACACTTACTCGAAATCTCACTTAGTGGAAGACACAATTTTCTCTGAAGAATTCGCCATGATATATATATATCTGATCCATGCATAATATCAAGAAAAATGGATAAAAATTTTTGGCTGCTACTTAGTATCGACAATAGGTCTGAAAAAGTATCTAAAAATATAAAATTTAGATATTTGTATCCTGTCGAAGTAAGGAACCATGGCATATATGGTTGGAATATATTCCATTTTGAGAGAGTTGAAAAAACAATCTCTCGTTGACGTTTAAAGGTTCTATACATCTGCTCTTTCTCAAGGCATTTCTTTAGACAACGACCCCTTTTTTTCCTCTTTTCGGATGGTAAATATTTCTCAGAACATGGAGTGTGAATCAAACCCATGTTTGAATTGAAATTGAGATACTGATGCAAGTTATTCCCTTCTGAATCAGACAGATTCATATCTGAAAGGGGTTGACAATAAGTTCTTTCAAAATTGACTATTTGTCCTTCTGTTAGAGGTGTGCCAGAAATGTCTGCGATCGAGTAAATAGCTCTACGAACGAATGGATCGGATCGAATCGGAAAATTAAAAGATTTGTACAAGTTATACCTTTCGTCACCATTTTGTGGAAAATCGTTAGGTATGAATATGTTAGACACCTGTAACTCGGTTGGTGAAATAGTATCTCTCTCCAAAAAAGCATATTTTTTTTTACCGCCGCGCAAAGAAAATCTTTTGTTGCGAATGAACAAGATATTGAGGAATTGTCCATACGTAAAATCATAATTATTGATACGGGACTTTTCCACAAAAAAGGGGAATCCTTTGTTACAATAGAAGAAGAAGTGATGTGGATTATTCAAGAATCGAAGTCGATTTGCTTTATAAAAAGAAGATATCAATGAACTTCTAT